CTTGGGGTTATGGATTTTCAGTTTATGGGGGGTAGTATGGGATCCGTGGTTGGGGAGAAAATAACCCGTTTGATTGAGTACGCTACTAACAAATTTCTCCCTCTTATTATAGTATGTGCTTCCGGGGGGGCGCGTATGCAAGAGGGAAGTTTGAGTTTAATGCAAATGGCTAAAATATCTTCTGCTTTATATGATTATCAATCAAATAAAAAGTTATTCTATGTACCAATTCTTACATCTCCTACTACAGGGGGGGTAACTGCGAGTTTTGGTATGTTGGGAGATATCATTATTGCCGAACCCAATGCCTATATTGCATTTGCGGGTAAAAGAGTAATTGAACAAACATTGAATAAAACAGTACCTGAAGGTTCACAGGCGGCTGAATATTTATTCCAGAAGGGCTTATTCGATCTAATCGTACCACGTAATCCTTTAAAAAGCGTTCTGAGTGAGTTATTTCAGCTCCACGCTTTCTTTCCTTTGAATCAAAATTCAATAGAGCATTAAGTTCCTTTTTTATTTGTAGCAAACAAGTAGTTAGTTTATCAGAATCCAAGTAAAACGAATATGAATGGGGTTTCTTTGTTGACATAAGATCTAAATTGTAAAAAGAAATCAAAAGTTGCGGATAACTCCTTTTTATCTATATTCTTGATTCTTGATTACTAATTCAGTTAAGAGGCCTCTATCAACAAGAAAAATAGTGAATTCTTATTTTGTTAAATTCTAGGAAAATAAAAAATTTTTGTTCTACGTCTTACGTATGTATATATAATCCAAATATAGAATTATAGAAACTATAGATATGATATATGCTTTTGTACCTTCTATACTCACTTAGATATATACTTAGATTTATACTAATCTTTATCTTTATAATATTAATATAAATAATAACAGGTACAAATAGTAAATTGAGGTATCCTTTATATGACAACTTTCGACTTTCCCTCTGTTTTGGTGCCTTTAGTAGGCTTAGTATTTCCGGCAATGGCAATGGCTTCTTTATTTCTTCATGTTCAAAAAAATAAGACTGTTTAGATCTGATGGGCCCAACTCTGATCCATTTTTTTTTTTTTTAACCAAGACTTGTATCATAACGCAGATACCTATTTAGTGTAAGAAAAGAGGGTATAACATGCGGCGCTTCCGTCGAAAAGGGGCTCTTTGGCCTGTAGAAAGATGATATGGGGGTAAAGGAATTCTATCTATTTGAAAAAATCTCAGGATCGCCGGATGGCTGAACTGTAAAATCGGTACATCTAGGTACATCTATATGTATATTGATGGGATCATACGAAGGGTATTTTTTTTTTTTTTAGATCTAACCAATTTGATAAATTACTCTTAAAGGTTCACATCAAACTAGTACTAGTTGATGAGAGTTACTTCGGAAACAAAAAGACTAAAGTCTAGGGTATTCTCTCAATTACAATAAAACGAAACCAGATCAAGTATGAGTTGTCGATCAGAACATATATGGATACAACCTATAACGGGGTCGCGAAAAACAAGTAATTTCTGCTGGGCCGTTATCCTTTTTTTAGGTTCATTAGGATTCTTATTGGTTGGAACTTCCAGTTATCTTGGGAGAAACTTGATATCTTTATTTCCGTCTCAGCAAATCCTTTTTTTTCCACAAGGGATTGTGATGTCTTTCTATGGGATCGCGGGTCTCTTTATTAGCTCCTATTTGTGGTGCACAATTTCGTGGAATGTAGGGGGTGGTTATGATCGATTCGATAGAAAAGAAGGAATGGTGTGTATTTTTCGTTGGGGATTCCCTGGAAAAAATCGTCGCATCTTCCTCCGATTCCTTATAAAGGATATTCAGTCCGTCAGAATAGAAGTTAAAGAGGGTATTTATGCTCGCCGTATCCTTTATATGGATATCAGAGGCCAGGGGGCCATTCCCTTGACTCGTACTGATGAGAATGTTACTCCACGGGAAATCGAACAAAAAGCTGCCGAATTGGCCTATTTCTTGCGTGTACCGATTGAAGTATTTTGAGAAATGAGCTGAGAGAGTGAATGCTTTCTCAGCAGTAAGGAAAAACTAAAGAATCCCCCTTTTCTATACCATAACTTAACTGAAGTTTCTTCATAACGCTCATTCTAGTCAAAGAAGACGTATACGTAACGTAACAACCACAAAACAAAACAGTGAATAGATTCATAAGTTCGATACTTTGTAATAGAACTCATGCATGAGAGAAATATTGGATGGCGTAGAGTCAACTAATGAGGTCGGTTCATTAAAAATTCATAGACGAAATGAAAAAATGTCAAAAAAGAAAGCATTCAACCCTCTTTTATATCTTGCATCTATAGTATTTTTGCCCTGGTGGATTTCTCTCTCATTTAATAAAAGTCTGGAATCTTGGGTTACTTATTTGTGGAATACTAGGCAATCTGAAATTTTTTTGAATGATATTCAAGAAAAAAATATTCTCGAAAAATTCATAGAATTGGAGGAAATCTTTCTTTTGGAGGAAATGATCAAGGAATACTCGGAGACACATCTACAAAACCTTCGTATAGGAATCCACAAAGAAACGCTCCAATTAATCAAGATACACAATGAGGATCATATCCATACGATTTTGCACTTCTTGACAAATATAATCTGTTTCGTTATTCTAAGTGGTTATTCAATTTTGGGTAATAAAGAACTTGTTATTCTTAACTCTTGGGCTCAGGAATTCCTATATAACTTAAGTGACACAATAAAGGCTTTTTCGATTCTTTTATTAACAGATTTATGTATCGGATTCCATTCGCCCCATGGTTGGGAACTAATGATTGGCTTTGTCTACAAAGATTTTGGATTTGCTCATAATGATCAAATTATATCTGGTCTTGTTTCTACTTTTCCAGTCATTCTAGATACTCTATTTAAATTTTGGATTTTTCGTTATTTAAATCGTGTTTCTCCGTCACTTGTAGTGATTTATCATTCAATGAATGATTAAAAAAGGATCTACTTATATTAATCCAATTCAATTCTAACGTTTCTTACTTTGTAGTTGTACAGAAGCAAAGCATGTAAAATCATACTTACTCTTTATTTTTATACCCATCCCAAAGATTTATTCTATATATTAATATTATTTATTCCAGTAAAATTATTCCAGTAAATAGCAGAATTGCGGATAGGGAACTAGGTTAGCGACCTACCAAATTTATTGTAGACATTTTTGGGCTCAATGGTTGGACCATGCAAACTAGAAAGACTTTTTCTTGGATAAAAGAACAAATTACTCGATCCATTTCCGTATCGCTCATGATATATATCATAACTCGGCCATCCATTTCAAGTGCATATCCCATTTTTGCACAGCAGGGTTATGAAAATCCGCGAGAAGCGACTGGTCGTATTGTATGTGCCAATTGCCATTTAGCTAATAAGCCCGTGGATATTGAAGTTCCACAAACGGTACTTCCAGATACTGTATTTGAAGCAGTTGTTCGAATCCCTTATGATATGCAACTAAAACAAGTTCTTGCTAATGGTAAAAAGGGTGCTTTGAATGTAGGGGCTGTTCTTATTTTACCAGAGGGTTTTGAATTAGCTCCTGCTGATCGGATTTCCCCCGAGATAAAAGAAAAGATAGGCAATCTGTCTTTTCAGAGCTATCGCCCCAATAAAAAAAATATTCTTGTGATAGGCCCCGTTCCTGGTCAGAAATATAGTGAAATAACCTTTCCTATCCTTTCCCCGGACCCCGCTACTACGAAGGAGGTTCACTTCTTAAAATATCCTATATATGTAGGCGGAAACAGGGGAAGGGGTCAGATTTATCCCGACGGGAGCAAAAGTAACAATACAGTTTATAATGCTACATCAGCAGGTATAGTAGGTAAAATAATACGAAAAGAAAAAGGGGGTTACGAAATAACCATAGCGGATGCATCGGATGGACGTCAAGTGGTTGATATTATCCCTCCAGGGCCAGAACTTCTTGTTTCAGAAGGCGAATCTATCAAATTGGATCAACCGTTGACGAGTAATCCTAATGTGGGCGGATTTGGTCAGGGAGATGCAGAAATAGTACTTCAAGATCCCTTACGTGTCCAAGGCCTTTTGTTCTTCTTGGCATCTGTTATTTTGGCACAAATCTTTTTGGTTCTTAAAAAGAAACAGTTCGAGAAGGTTCAATTGTCAGAAATGAATTTCTAGACTCGCGGATTTATCGACATTGAGCTCATAACGTAAAAAGAACAAAATTATTTTTGACGACTCTTTATGATAAAAAATGGATATTATGAAAAGCCTTTTGCTTTTTTATACTCATTACTTGTACTGCATTCCTAGTCATAGTATGTAGATTGTGAAGAAGACTTTTTACTTTTTTTGAATCCAAATTGGGGTGGTATGATTATGTTACTATTATCACATTTCAATGTCATAAAATACATTAATAGTGTTTTCTATTCTAATCGAATAAAATTCGACTAGATACTAGACATAAGTAAGCGGGGAATAGAACGGATAAATGCGTGGAACACAAAATTATAGGGACGATTATTCATCTTCCTAGTATTCGACACAAGAAAAGGAATTTTCCACATCTCTTTCTTGTGTCGAAAGAAAAAAAAGATTCTTTATCCTGTTCGTCAAAGATTACTAGTCTAAGTTTTGAATTTTTCAAAAAAAAAAAATATCAGAACTTTTATATATATATTATATATATATTACATAATATTATATTTATATTATTTAATATTATATTTATATTATTTAATATTAATATAAAAGAGAATAGTAGAATAGTGGGCAAACAAAAGAGAGCGAGGTTTATTGAGTAAATAGAACTTCTTCAATAAACTTAGAAAAATTTCCATTTTTGATGAGATACAAAAAAATACTAAGGTTTTATTATTATTTGAGGATAGTATGTCATCTAGGAAATTGAGTGATTTCTTCTTTCTTCTAACTTTACTTTGAAAGTATCGATAGAGACTATCGAGCAACGGGCGGATGGATCAATGAACTG